CTTTCTTTTTTGCCATTTTTTTCATCTGTGAATTGTTAATGAACCCGCCTCATTCGTCGACTCTATGCGATCTAATATTTCTATCAAGCATGAGTTCTATTACAAGGTATCGAGCCTATGAATCTATTCCCTTTTATTTGTGATTCAGTGGGTAGTCCTTGAATCTAGAAAGAATACAGAAATAGAATAAGAGTCCACTTCGAATTCGAATGAAGAAATAATCAAAAATATTGTTTTGTTTCCAGATATCTCAATTGGTCAAATTCGAAGCAATTGCCTCCTTTCGATGAATGCCCGAAAGAACCATTTCAAGTAATGAATATTATTCGTATTTCGAGACGAAAGAACTCCCTTTCTATTAAAATATTCAATATTTCGAAAAAATGTCGCTGGCTACTCATAGTCCCGGAATAATTGAGATCAATTTCTGAAGAATATTGTGATCAAAAATGAGTGGCAAAACAAGAGAGAAATTGGATAGTTATTGTTATAAGAAATCCAACCGTTTGGTCATTAAGGAACCCAAAAGAAAGGATAAAAAGAAACGTCGATTGACAAAAGAAAAGAGAGATAATTTACAAGATATGATCTATCTGTATCTAATGGATCAATTCAAAATATTGGACCTAAAATCAAAAGAGAAATTTTTTTCTTTATTCCGAAATGTTTTGATATATGAGATGAATCCATTATTTCTATTTGTTACTTGTTTTGTTACTGAATTGAGTTGAGTGGATTTCCATAATACACATAAAAGACTCTTTTTGCGGACAAAAACAGTTTTGTTTTATGGCTGTTCCATATACGTCTACTTTGGCTCGAATGAGCGTTCTGAAGAAACTTCAGTTAAGTTATGCTATAGAAAAAGAGGATTTTCCCTCCTGATGAGAAAGCATTTATTCTTCAGTTCATTTCAAAATACTTCAATTGGTACACGCAAGAAATAGGCCAATTCAGCAGCTTTTTGTTCAATTTCTCGCGGAGTCAAATTCTCATCAGTACGAGTCAAGGGAATAGCCCCCTGGCCTCTGATTTCCATATAAAGGACACGACGGGCATAAATACCCTCTTTAACTTCTATTCTGATGGACTGAATATCTTTCATAAGGAATCGAAGGAAGATGCGACGATTTTTTCCAGGAAATCCCCAACGAAAAATACACACTATTCCTTCTTTTCTATCGAATCGATCATAACCACTGCCTACATTCCACGCAAGTGTGCACCACAAATAGGAGCTAATAAAGAGACCTGCGATCCCATAGAAAGACATCACGATCCCTTGTGGAAAAAAAATGATTTGCTGAGACGGAAAGAAAGATATCAAATTCCTACCAAGATAACTCGAAGTTCCAACCAATAAGAATCCTAATGAACCTAAAAAAAGGATAAAGGCCCAGCACAAATTACTTGTTTTTCGAGACCCCGTTATAAGTTCTATCCATATATGTTCTGATCGCCAACTCATACTAGATCCAGTTGCATTTTATTGGAATTGAGAGAATAACCCAAATGAATTTGACTTTACTCTTTGTGTTTCCGAAGTAACTCTCATCAACTAGCACTATTCTGATGTGAACCTTTAGGAGTAATTTAGGAGTAATTCATCGAATTGGTTAGATCTAAAATAATAACATCCCCTTCATATGATCCCCTATAGATATCTACACACATTTAGATACATTGACTTTCCATTTCAGACATCCGCCGATCTTGATCTATTTGAAAATAGCTATAATTCATTTTCCCATATATCATGTTTCCGCATGCATAAAAGCTCTTTCATTTATGTTCGGAGGAAACCACCCCTTGATACCATATTATACCATATTCCACTAAATAGATATCTGTGTTATGATTCAAGTCTAAGTCTTGAAAAAAAAATGGATGGTCCCATTGGATCTAAAAAATCTTGTTTTTTTGAATAGGAAGAGATAAAGAAGCCATTGCCATTGCCGGAACTACTAGGCCTACTAAAGGCACCAAAACGGAGGGTAAGTCGAGATTTATCATAGAATGGGTACCTCGATTTTGTTATTCTTATATTTATATTGTTATAAATATATCTTATAATAATTCTAATTTTGAAGTATATAATTAATTCGAATTCGTAATTCGAATTCGTATATAATTATACTATAAGTGAGTATATATAATAATTGAGTATATAATAAGTGCAAGGAATGTAGAACTAAATAAATGGACTTATTCATTTCATTTTTCTACATGAAATATATGTATGATAATCCATTTATTATTCTTCTTCTTGTCTTATAATTTAAAAGAAAGAGTTTCTTACAAATTTCCGAAAGATTCGTTAGAATCCGATCCAACAGGGATTATTCGAAAAAATGGGGATTCTCAGGAGATATAGAAAGATGCAAGACTCTATATCTATATTTGAATTCTATTATATATACATACGTAAGAAGGGAATATGAAATTCGTTTTATTTGCCTTGCCTAATTTCGCGAAAGGAAAAATTCACTCTTTTATCTTG